GGCAGTCAATTCTTTTGGCGTCTACCCGAGCCCTACTATATATCTATATCTAACTGATATCTATATCTAACTGAATGGGATTTCTCATAGATCTATTTGATTTTTCTCAGGTTAACGTTAACCAACAAAACCAAAAGAGGTTAATTACATGAGTTTCAAACTTGACTTTTGATTCAATTAATAATCAGTTTTATCTTTTCTCCTACCTTCAGAAAAAAAGGATAGGCATTTAGAAACCCTCATTAGAATTTTCTGAAAGGTAACTATCTCGCTTTCATATTCTATAGAAATTTCTATAGAATCCTTGAAAAAGACTTCTTCCTCATAAAACAAAGACTTACTCTCCTTGGGATCTGATGCTACACCGCTGCTCAATACCTTAGGGGATCGGCTCTATTACATAAGTTGATTCCTAATTTTTATCTCATAAAATGAGATAAATAAGCAGTTCTTTTTGTATCGCCCAAACCTTGTAAATTGATCTTTACGGTGCTTCCGCTATCAATTAGATTTTTTATCCATAGAATAAAATATTTAGGCATATATATATTTCTTCATATTTCGAAGTTTCTTTCTTTGCTACAGCTGATAAAAATCGTTTTTTGGACGATGCAATATGTAGAAATCCTGCTTTTTTTAGTCTTTATTGTCGTATTTGCCCTTTCCTTTTATTTCTTTCTATAGTGGAGATAGTCGCACGTAATGACAGATCACAGCCATATTATTAAAAGCTTGTGGTAAGAACGGGTTTCGTTCTAGTGCCCGAAAATAGTATTCTAAAGCTTTCGTATGTTCTCCGTTACTTGTGTGGATAAGGCCTATGTTATAGAGTATATAGCTTCGATCATAGGGATCAATTTCTAGTCGCATAGCTTCATAATAATTCTGTAACGCTTCCGCATAATTACCTTCGGATTGAGCCGACATTCGTTACGGTCGTCATTCAGTTCAAAAAATTCTCCGTTCCAAAACCGTACGTGAGATTTTCACCTCATACGGCTCCTCCTTTATTTTATGTGCATAATGAAAATAATCCAGAATCCGTGGAATTAAAGGTCGAAATATTGTCATTATGAACTCAGCGGGGCTAATGTTTTTACAAGAAATCTCTAGCCAACCTTCTTGCAAAAGATCCTTTCTTAACATCAAGCGTGCTGGTACTAGATAAAAATGTAAACTCCAACAATTTCTTTGTTCTCGACGCCTTTCAATTTCCAGGAATTAGTCACTTCAACACTCTTCGATGGTTATATGGGTATCCAAAGTACGAACGAGATGGATGTTTGTTGTCCCAACCATTTCTTTTTTTCCCGATCCCGATAAGGAAAAGGAGCGCTTTATAACTTATAACAAAGTTTTTGTTTTGTTGATTCCTACGCGTAGTGCTCCTTCCTCTATGCCGCCTATTGATACTAGTGTAGTAGGATTGAACCGCAATACAGATCGATGATCTATAGGTCTAACCTTTCGCTTAATACTAGAATCAACAATTCAAGCATCTGAGGTTGCATTAATCGGGGATACACGACAGAAGGAATTGCTTTATGTTATAAACTTCACCTTCAACCAGCGTCGATTTTTTTTTATTTCAATAGTTTTTTTTTATTCCGAATCATGTGTCTTTTTCCTAAGGCCGAGAGCGGTAAAGTCAAAATAATCAAATCGCACCATCTCTGTAATAAGTAAATGCCTCTTTTTCTCCTGAAGTTGTCGGAATTATTCGTAATAAGATATTGGCTACGATTGAAAAGGTCTTATCAATAAAATTTCCATTTATCCGCGATCTAGGCATAGGTAAAAAAAATCCATTCTATAACTCTTTTCATTACCTCTCGTGAGAAAATGATCTCACAAACAAAGGAAATGTACAGTACGAAATAACATAAAAGTAACCCTATTCAAAAAGGGATATGACTTTATATTTCAATTTTTTAAGCTTTGACAGAAAAAAATCAATATTTGAACCTAATTTGATTTCATACAAATGAAATTCATTAGTATAAAAATAAACTATAATATAAGAATAAAATCAAAGGGAATTCTTCGGATTTCGTCGAAGTTGAAGAATCAAAGAATTTATTATACGGATTAGGATAGATTTGGAATAAAAAAAAAATCCCTGAGATGCTTTAGGAATTTTTAATAGATCCGCGGGGTAAAAGGTATTCATTAAACATAGTCTAAAAAATAAAAGAAAGTAATCGATGGATTTAATTCGTTCCAATTCATTGATTTAATCTGGTATGGTATAAATATCAGAAAAAAGAGGGGGCGTCATCTTCACAAACATTAATAGATATAATCTATCTTTCTTTATTGTATTATATTCTAATTTTCAATTTATTTGAATTTAATACTAATGGCCCTTTCTATTTCACAAAAAAAATTTCTCTTTACCCCCCGCCTCGAAGGGAAGAGAAAGTCATAAAAAAAAGTCATGAAAGGCTTTATATATTTTTTTTTGATAGTTAGAATTGATTGTCAGTAACTATCGAACAAT